CTGTTGCTTTGGCTTTACTCACGTCAGTGGCATATTTCTATGCGGGTCTTACCAAAAAGGGATTCAGTTATTTTGGGAAATATATTCAACCAACCCCAATCCTTTTACCCATTAACATCCTAGAAGATTTCACAAAGCCCTTATCACTTAGTTTTCGACTTTTCGGGAATATCTTAGCAGATGAATTAGTAGTTGTTGTTCTTGTTTCTTTAGTACCCTCAGTGGTTCCTATTCCTGTTATGTTCCTTGGATTATTTACAAGTGGTATTCAAGCTCTTATTTTTGCAACTTTAGCCGCGGCTTATATAGGTGAGTCCATGGAGGGCCATCATTGAAATAGTCTTTTTTCCCTTAGCACAAAGCAATGTATGTGTGGCTCACGATGATTTACTTAAGGAATAGAACTATACAAGACTCTATATATGATAGAAAGAAATAGGAAGAAAAAATCAAAAATTACGATATTAGAGAGTTGTAAAAAAAAGGAAAGAGATCCAAAAGATCTTTTTCCTAAAATTAGCCTTTCGTCTATTTAATGTCCTACCTTTCCTCGACGAATATTCACTTTTATATTGGTTAGCCAATCTTCTGATTCAAATCATATCTTGAATAAGATATATGTTTACATGTTTATGACGTGTGATTCAATAAAAAACAGGAGAAACAATTCGACTTTATAGTTGATTTGATTCAAAAATGGACCAAAAGAAAATATTCATAAATTGCATGAACTTGAATGAATCAAATAATGATATTTTTCTGCAATCTATGCAATAATTCGCCCTAATCAATTGAATTTGGCCATTTGGATTGTATTCGGTTGGAATAATGATAAAGAAAACGGAAGGAAGAAAATAATTTATAAAAAACGAGATTCTTAAAAAAGTGGATTGATTCTCGAATCCAAATCTAATGGTTTACGTTATGGAAGAAAGACATGTATATGTGATATTAGATATTGGTTATATATAAATTAAAGATATATTTCATTTGCTCTACTTGGGTTTCAAGAGAAGTCCTTTCGTATTGTATTGTTGTGGATGTGAATTGGCTGAATAAAGAAATGAAATCAGGAAAAGACGGAAGAATTGAAATAACAGTTCGGAACCAAGAAATGGAAGAACGAAAGTTCTATGGATTCACAAAGACTCTTTATATAGAAACGAAAAAAGGGATATCGAAGTAGTTCTGATTCTGAATATATAATATTATTACTTAAATTTTTAAATTTCAAATTTTCATTTGAAGTTCTTAGTTACTTCGACCGGATGAGTCCAGGTGATGGAATAATTAAGTCATAATTCATTGGTTGATTGTATCATTAACCATTTCTTTTTGTTGGTACGAGGAACTTCTCATGAATCCACTGATTTCTGCTGCTTCCGTTATTGCTGCTGGATTGGCCGTAGGGCTTGCTTCTATTGGACCCGGAGTTGGTCAAGGGACTGCTGCGGGTCAAGCCGTAGAGGGCATCGCAAGACAGCCCGAGGCAGAGGGAAAAATACGAGGTACTCTATTATTGAGTCTAGCTTTTATGGAAGCTTTAACAATTTATGGATTGGTTGTAGCATTAGCACTTTTATTTGCGAATCCTTTTGTTTAATCTTAGAAATAGGAAAAATCCATATTTTTCCTATTTTATTGCCTTGGACTTGTCGTTTGCTTTTTCCAATTGGATCAAGATTTCACTCCTACAATTCCTTATTCGTTGAGAAAATAACCTACGAGAGAGGCTGATTTGCAGATGAGGAATTAGCATACCACCTCGCTTTCATCCTTTCCCTTCGTAGTCCAAGGGAAACCCTTTTTATGAGGTCTTGCAACAATCAAGGAGTAGTTCATACTTTATAACTCGAATTTTTTTTGACTCGATTTCAAAAAAAAAAAAAAAAGAATCAATCAAAAAGAGGGGAAAGGTGATAGAAAAAGAATTCGGGTCGATTTTTGAGCCTATCTATTAAGTAATTAAGTATAAGAGGATATTATATGAAAAATGTAACCGATTCTTTCGTTTCTTTGGGCCACTGGCCATTTGCCGGGAGTTTCGGATTTAATACCGATATTTTAGCAACAAATCCAATAAATCTAAGTGTAGTAATTGGTGTATTGATCTTTTTTGGAAAGGGAGTGTGTGTGGGTTGTTTATTTCAAGAATAGGCTGGATCCAATCAGCTGTACCTTTTTCCGTTATAACTAGGAAAGAAAGGTGCATGATCTCGCGAATTACTTCTTAAGAAATTGAGATTATATGTAAGAAACAGAGCATTTCGTGATTAATTGGCAAATCCGCTTTGATTCTCTAGTAACCAATAATGTGTGGCTGTTAAGATGGTTAAAGCAAACCGTTTGAAGTCTAGACGCAGCACGGTACTCTTTCTACCACTATGTTAATATAGAGATGGTTTGAAAATGAATATTTTATCGATATAGAACACTCATCTCGATAAAATGATTTGAACCGCGTATTCTAAAAAAGGGCATTTTCCCTCTTTTATCCAAT